CTAATAATAAACCAAAATCCCCGACACGATTAGTTACAAAGGCTTTTTGACAAGCATTTGCCGCAACAGGTCGTGTGAACCAAAACCCTATTAATAGATACGAACATATTCCAACCAATTCCCAAAAAATATAAATTTGTATCAAATTAGAACTAGTAACTAATCCCAACATGGAAGTACTGAAAAAACTCATATAAGCAAAAAATCTTACATATCCTTGATCATGAGACATATAATTATCACTATAAATAAGAACCATAATTCCAACAGTAGTGATTAATATTGACATAATAGAAGTAAGTGGATCAATTAAGTAGCCGAATTCTAAAGAAAAATCATTAGTGATGATCCAAGACCATACATATTGATAGATAGAACTGCTATTTATTTGCTGAATAGACAGATCAATCGAAAAAATCATGACTATACTTAACAATAAAATACTATGAAAGGACCACATACGACGAAGATTTTTTGTTGCCGTGGGAAAAAGAAGAAGTCCCACCCCTATTAACATAGGAACTGGAAGTGGAACGAAGGGTATTATCCACGCATATTGATATGTCTGTTCCATAAAAAATAAAAAGTTTTTTATTCTTAATTAAGTGTTTCCGATTCACCGGATCTTATCTCTTTTGAAAGGAGTCAATAAAAAAATCAAGATATGTACTAACTTAAATAGAATTTTCTAATTTTATATTCTTACTTATTGTTTATTGTGAGTCTTTCTTAAATACTTCAACTATTCAAATCAAGAAGTTACAATTGGTCAAATGATATAACTAAAGTACTCGTAAAACGTGAATACTTAGTTAGTCACTAATATATTTATGAAGATACCGAAAATGAAAAATTCAATGATTATTAAAAAATTTCTAGTCATAGAGCAAGTATAAAGAATTACACTAAAAATACTAATATGAATCATAGGATTAGATTAACTAAGATCACTAACCTGGCCTAATGAAATAAGAACTCGCTATTTTAGTTAGTTTATTCAAAATCATTAACTAGTTCATTATGGAATTGATTGATTTATTTCCAGTCTAATAAAATCAAAAACATTAAAGATTCAAGTTTTTCAGTAAGCAACAAGGGTGGGGTTCTTAAACCTTTCAATGTATTTTAGTACATGTAAATTAAATGTAGAACGACGAAAATAGGCAGAAATAGAAATGTAGGGTCTTTTTGATTCTTTATGTTATAGAGTTCAACCAATTTAATTGCTAGGGCACGGCGTATTCTATAGATTTGAATAAGAAAGAGAAATAAAAGTATCAATATCAATCAATACAAATTTTTCTTTCTTACGAATATTGTATGGACTAGAAAAACCATTTTCTTTTTGAAAAAAAAAATCATATATCCTCTTCTTCTAGTAATATTTTATGCAATTTTCACATATCTTTCACCTATCTCCATTTATATGAAAATAATATTATCTAGAGAATAAAAAGAACAATTCGTTTTGAACAATAGATGTCTTTCACATCCAACTATAATAATGAGAAACCTCTTCATTTTTAAATGGCAGTTCCAAAAAAACGTACTTCTATATCAAAAAAGCGTATTCGTAAAAATATTTGGAAACGGAAGGGATATTGGGCAGCGTTAAAAGCTTTTTCTTTAGGGAAATCTCTTTTGACCGGAAATTCAAAAAGTTTTTTTGTGCGACAAACAAATAAGTAATAAAACGTTGGAATAATCTGAATTGATTTGACTCGAAAAAAAGGTCCATTTCATAATTAAAAATGAACAATTTACATTACCTATTTTTATTATTGTTGGGCTAATCAATATGAAATGGACCTTTCTTTTCTCCTATGATATGTGGAATAAGAATTTTTCTGTTTAATGAATTCTACAACTAATACTTTTTTTTGTTTGAAAAAAAAATAAAGACAGGATACAAGGTTTTAACCCTCTTTTAGTATGTTTTTTCATTTCCAAGGTGGGGAGTTTTATTTTCCCCATCGAACTATTTGTTCCAATTACAATAATAAATAAGAAAATTCTTTTTTCTCTCTATATCATATCTATAGAAGAGCAAATAGAAAATCTTTAGCTAAGTTAAAATTAATGAATTGTTGATACTAATTGATTCCATTTTTAAAACTTTTTGTGTAACTTTCGGACTTCTTAATTTCCTTTCTCTAAATTATTATATAGATCTCCCATATATCTTTCGCTTTCAACCCAATCAAAAAAGCCGTTAGCTTAGTTAGGATATTGTGTACGAAAAATGTGTCATTTTAAAATAATTCAAAAAAAATGGGGTCTATTTTGTAAAAATGCATTTTTTTGAGTTCGATCGCGGTAGAACTATCTAGTTACAAGAGTTCAATCTCAGGAAAGCATAACCTACACGAAAGTCTTAAATTAATTTAATAAACTGACACCCTAAATGAAAATAATGAACTTTCAAATCTCTATTTGAATGAATTTGGATTTATCAGTTTAAATCTTTACTAAAAAACATTGCATTGAATTTACTCCTCCA